GCCGAACATGTACGAGCTCCTTCTAATGGAAGAATAAAATTTGATGAGGTTTTGGTTCATCCCACACGTACCCGTCATGGGCATCCTGCTTTTCTATGTTTTATAGACTTGTATGTAACTATTGAGAGTCGAGATATTAGACATAATGTAAATATTCCAACAAAAAGTTTGATTTTAGTTCAAAATGATCAATATGTAGAATCAGAACAAGTGATTGCCGAGATTCGTGCCGAAACGCCCGCCTTTCATTTTAAGGAGAGGGTTCAAAAACATATTTATTCTGAGTCAGAAGGAGAAATGCACTGGAGTACTGATGGCTATCATACGCCCGAATATCCATATAGTAATGTTCATCTATTACCAAAAACAAGTCATTTATGGATATTAGCAGGAGGTCTATGCAGATCCAATTCCAATATAGTGTCTTTTTCACTCCACAAGGATCAAGATCAAATGAATGCTAATTCTTTTTCTCTCAAAAATATCTTTGATCTCTCACTGACTAATGATCAAGTAAGACATAAATTGTTGGATACTTTTGGTAAAAAAGATAGGGAAAGTATTGACTATTCAAAACCTTATCGAATCATATCTAAGGGTCATTGGAATCTCATAGAACCTTCTACTTATATTCGCCAAGAGAATTCTTTGGCGAAAAAGCGAAGAAATAGATTTGTGATTCCTTTACAATATGATCAAGAACAAGAAAAGAAACTAATACCCTGTTTTGGTATTTCGATTAAAATACCTATAAATGGTATTTTACGTAGAAATAGTATTCTTGCTTATTTTGATGATCCGCGATACAGAAGAAGCAGTTCGGGAATTACTAAATATGGGATTGTCGAAGTAGATTCAATCGTAAAAAAAGAAAATTTGATTGAGTATCGAGGAGCAAAAGATTTTAGTCCGAAATACCAAACGCAAATGAAAGTAGATCAATTTTTTTTCATTCCCGAGGAAATACATATCTTACCCGGATCTTCGCCTATAATGGTCCGGAACAATAGTATCATTGGAGTAGATACACGACTTGTTTTAAATATAAATACAAGAAGTCGAGTAGGTGGATTAGTCCGAGTGGAGAGAAAAAAGAAAAGTATAGAACTGAAAATATTTTCTGGAGATATTCATTTTTCTGGAGAGGTGGATAAAATATCTAGGCACAGTGGCATTTTGATACCACCAGGAATCGGAAAAAAAGATTCTAAAGGATCAAAAAAATTTAAAAATTGGATCTATGTCCAACGCATTACACCTACCAAAAAAAAGTCTTTTGTTTTGGTTCGGCCCGTAGTCACATATGAAATAGCTGATGGGATAAATTTAGCAACACTTTTCTCTCAGGATCTCTTGCAGGAAAATAATAATGTCCAACTTCGAATTGTCAATTATATACTTTATGAAAATGGCAAGTCAATTCGAGGAATTTCTCACACAAGTATTCAATTAGTTCGGGCTTGCTTAGTATTGACTTGGGACCAAGAAAAAAAGAGTTCTATAGAAGAAAAGGTTCATGCTTCTTTTGTTGAAATAAGGACAAATGATCTGCTTTGTTATTTCATCCGAATTGAGTTAGTAAAGTCCATTCTTTCGTATACCGAAAAAAGGTATGATACGGTAGGTTCAGGATTGATTTCCAATAATGAATTAGATCGTATCCATAGAAAAAATCCTTTTTATTCCAAGTCGAAGATTCAATTATTTCCCCAACATCAGGGAACTCTCGGTACGTTGTTGAATCGAAATAAGGAATGCCAATCTTTCCTAATTTTATCATCATCCAATTGTTCTCGAATTGGCCCCTTCAATACTTCGAGATATAATAATGCGACAAAAGAATTGGATTCCATGACTCCAATTAGGTATTTGTTGGGTCCTTTAGGTACTATTGTGCCTAGAATAATAAATTCTCGTTCATCTTACTATTTAAGAACTTATAATCAAGTCTTTTTAAAGAAATCTTTTTTGCTTGAAAATTTTCAACAGACTTTCCAAGTGCTTCAAGTACTTCCATTTCAATACTGTTTCCTAGATGAAAATAGTAGGATTTATAATCCCGATCCTTGCAGTAACATCATTTGGAATTCATTCCATTTGAATTGGTGTTTTCTCCATCACGATTCTTGTGAAGAGGCATGGACAATAATTAGCCTTGGACAATTCCTTTGTGAAAATGTATATCTATTGAAATATGGATCACACATAAAAAAATCTGGTCAAATTTTCATTGTTCATGTTGATTCTCTAGTTATAAGATCAGCTAAGCCCTATTTGGTCACTCCAGGAGCAACTGTCCATGGTCATTATGGAGAAACCTTTTATGAAGGAGATACATTAATTACATTTATATATGAAAAATCGAGATCTGGTGACATAACGCAAGGTCTTCCAAAAGTAGAACAAATCTTAGAAGTTCGTTCAATTGATTCAATATCGATGAACCTCGAAAGAAGAATTGAAGGTTGGGACGAACGTATCCGAAGGATTCTTGGGGTCCCCTGGGGATTCTTGATTGGAGCTGAACTAACCATAGCCCAAAGTCGTATCTCTTTGGTTAATAAGATACAAAAGGTTTATCGATCCCAGGGGGTACAGATCCATAATAGACATCTCGAGATTATTGTACGTCAAGTAACATCAAGAGTTTTGGTTTCAGAAGATGGAATGTCTAATGTTTTTTTACCTGGGGAATTTATTGGATTGTTGCGAGCAGAACGAGCAGGGCGCGTTTTGGACGAATCAATCTGTTATCGGGCAATCTTATTGGGAATAACGAAGTCATCTCTGAATACTCAAAGTTTCATATCCGAAGCAAGTTTTCAAGAAACTGCTCGAGTTTTAGCAAAAGCTGCTCTACGAGGTCGTATTGATTGGTTGAAAGGCCTGAAAGAGAACGTTGTTCTGGGGGGGATTATACCGGTTGGTACCGGATTCAACAAATTAGTACATCGTTCAAAGCAAGACAAAAACATTCATTTGAAAATCAAAAGGAAGAATCTATTTGAGTTGGAAATGAGCGATATTTTGTTACACCATAGAGAATTATTTTGTTCTTGTGTCCCAAAAACTTTCCATGAGACATCAGACCAATCTTTTACGTAATGTATCCTAACAAGAGGTTTCTTCTTTTTACTTTCACTCTCTGGTCCGATTATGGATTTCATAATCAATGAAATAAAAAAGAAAGAATGAAATTCATGGTTTGGGTCGTAGATCAATGGTCAATCCTGGTAGAAGGTTCCGTCGGAACAATTTTTTATTTCATAAAATACTGAATCTCTTTGAAAAAAAAAGAAGAAAAAGAGAAAGTGTGGTAAAATGGGAAGACGATATTGGAACATCAATTTGGAAGAAATGATGGAAGCAGGAATTCATTTTGGTCATGTTACTAATAAATGGAATCCTAGAATGGCTCCTTACATCTCGGCAAAGCGTAAAGGTATTCATATTACAAATCTTACTATAACTGCTCGTTTTTTATCAGAAGCCTGCGATTTAGTTTTTGGTGCAGCAAGTAGGGGAAAAAAATTCTTAATCGTTGGCACCAAAAAGAAAGCAGCAGATTTAGTAGCATCAGCAGCAATAAGGGCTCGATGTCATTATGTTAATAAAAAATGGCTTGGTGGTATGTTAACGAATTGGTCTACTACAGAAACAAGACTTCAGAAGTTCAGGGACTTAAGAGCAGAACAAAAGATGGGGAAACTCAATCGTCTACCTAAAGGAGATGCAGTAATGTTGAAGAGAAAGTTATCTACTTTGCAAGCATATCTTGGCGGGATCAAATATATGACGGGATTGCCCGATATTGTAATTATCGTGGATCAGCAAGAAGAATATACGGTTCTTCGAGAATGTGTCATTTTGGGTATTCCGACGATTTGTTTAATCGATACAAATTGTGATCCAGATCTTGCAGATCTTTCTATTCCGGCTAACGATGATGCTATAGCTTCGATTCGATTGATTCTTACCAAATTAGTATCTGCAATTTGTGAGGGCCATTCTAGTTATATAAAAAATGGTTGATTATCTTATCATTACTCTTAAGAAGAAGAAATAAGAAGATTAGTTTGTTTTTGGTGAACTCTGTTACTATTTTGGTTTGCATCTTTTGGAGTTTGAACTATGTTTTGACTATCAAATAATATTTAAAAGAAAAGATAAAAATGATTGGTATTTTTTTTTATGTGATTTCTCGGTATCCGAAATATACGATTCATAACTTAAATTCATGAATGAATATAGGTGAATTGAGAAAGAGATGGTTGAATAAAAATAATCACTTTTTTGAAGTTCGATTTCTGTTAGAGGACAATATGAATGTTATACCATGTTCCATTAAAACACTCAAAGGGTTATACGATATATCAGGTGTAGAAGTAGGCCAACATTTCTATTGGCAAATAGGAGGTTTACAAATTCATGCCCAAGTACTTATCACTTCTTGGGTTGTAATTGCTATCTTATTAGGTTCAGTCATCATAGCTGTTCGGAATCCACAAACCATTCCGACCAACGGTCAGAATTTCTTCGAATATGTCCTTGAATTTATTCAAGACTTGAGCAAAACTCAGATTGGAGAGGAGTATGGTCCTTGGGTTCCTTTTATAGGAACGATGTTCCTATTTATTTTTGTTTCTAACTGGTCGGGTGCTCTTTTACCTTGGAAAATCCTAAAATTACCTCATGGGGAGTTAGCTGCGCCCACGAATGATATAAATACTACTGTTGCTTTAGCTTTACCCACGTCAGTGGCATATTTCTATGCGGGTCTTAGGAAAAAAGGATTGGGATATTTCGGGAAATACATTCAACCAACTCCAATACTTTTACCAATTAATATTCTAGAAGATTTCACAAAACCTTTATCTCTTAGTTTTCGACTTTTCGGGAATATATTGGCTGATGAATTAGTGGTTGTTGTTCTTGTTTCTTTAGTGCCTTCAGTAGTTCCTATACCTGTCATGTTTCTTGGATTATTTACAAGTGGTATTCAAGCTCTTATTTTTGCAACTTTGGCTGCGGCTTATATAGGTGAATCCATGGAGGGTCATCATTGACTCACTTTCAAAATAGTCTTTTTTGAATTTTTGAAGCTTATCCCAATTCAAGCAATGCGGGGGTTCGGGGTTCAATATAATCCACTAGGTTGGAGATCATGTATATGTAATACCTATGAGTATAAATCCTTGTGTATGTTTTGAAGAATGGTTTCAGAATACAATTTAATAGAATAAAAAAGAAGAAAAAGTGCAGGTGATTTACGTTATGGAAAAAAAAAGATTTACTAGTTAAAGATTTACTAGTTAAATGGTAATTACCCCTATCTCTTTTTTTTTTTCTAGCCCACTGCATTTAGATGGATTCCCATATTCCCATATAAGTCCTTTTTCTATTTTTTCTTTGATTGTGAATTGAATGAAAGAGAAAAAATAGAATAATTTATAAACAAGGAAACGCAATGACTAAAACCGTATACATCTTTATTTACATAAGGTAGAAAGGAAAAACGGTCTATCAAAGTAGTTCTGACAATTCAGTAATATTCTGAATTCCATTTGGAACTTTTAGCTACTTCGACCCGATAGATTTTAGTGAAAAAAATCAAAAAATAAAAAAGAAGTGTAGTAAGGTAATATAAGAAAAGTAGAAATAGAAAAAAATAGATTAAGTACTAATTCATTGGTTGGTTGTATCATTAACCATTTCTTTTTTTGGTGCGAGGAACTTACCATGAATCCACTTATTTCTGCTGCTTCCGTTATTGCTGCTGGATTGGCTGTAGGGCTTGCTTCTATCGGACCTGGGGTTGGTCAAGGTACTGCTGCGGGCCAAGCCGTAGAAGGTATTGCGAGACAACCAGAAGCAGAGGGTAAAATACGAGGTACTTTATTGCTTAGTCTGGCTTTTATGGAAGCTTTAACAATTTATGGACTGGTCGTGGCATTAGCTCTTTTATTTGCAAATCCTTTTGTTTAATGTTTAATTTCATCGTAGAATAAAAATGTAAAAAAAAAAAGAAGAATAAAAACATAACCATAACTAAGAAATTTGAGAATTCTCAAATTTCATTAATAATAATAAGTGGAGTGATACAAAAAGAACTCTGTTCTTTTTTAGTCCTATCTATAAGGGGAGAGCATATGAAAAATATAACCAATTCTTTTGTTTCCATGGGGCACTGGCCATCCGCTGGGAGTTTTGAGTTTAATACCGATATTTTAGCAACAAATCCAATAAATCTAAGCGTAGTGCTGGGTGTATTGATTTTCTTTGGAAAGGGAGTGTGTGCGGGTTGTGTATTTCAAGAATAGGTTGGATTTAACCGGCTGCACTTTCTTTATATTTATGTATTCTTTTTTATATTTCTATAGTATAAATAGGAACAAAAGGTGCACAATCTCGACGAATTACTTCGTAATTGGATTTTATTCAGAAATCATATGTAAGAACCATAGCATTTCGTGACTAATTGGTAAATGAACTTTGATTCTCTTCTCTATCAACCAATAATGTTGAGGTCTTTTACATGGTTAAAGATAAATTGTTTGAAGTCCAGGCACAGCATAGCATGGTACTCTTTCTACCACTACGTTAGTACCAAAAGTACCAAAAAGGTTGAAAAATAAGAAAAATAAAAAAGGAATAATTAGGAATTTATCCGATGTAGAACACTCATATGGATAAAATTCTTTGAACCATTAACTGGAAAAATGGGTCCCCCTTTTTTATCCACTGCCGAATCGACGACCTATGTATTGTGTATTGTATTTGTATAAAAAAGAGAATTTTTTGGATGAAAAAGATCGAAATCTCATTTTATTCTAATAATAATGAGAATGAAGTAATGAAGTTCATAATTCTATTCAATTCTCTTTCTATTCTATTAGGATTTTGATTTAATTTATCATAGCATATAAAGAAGAAAGAATTTTATTCTTTCTTCTTTAAAATCTTTTTATTTTTGGAAATAAGTTGTAAATAAAGAACAAATAAAGAAACAACTTTGCTGACAATTTTTTATTTTTTGTCTGGTCTGAAGAGTCCTCCTAAGATTATGATGTTAGATCAGTTTCGATATCTTTGAATAAGAACAGAAAAGAGAGGATAGGCTCATTCCGTTCAAAGATATGGGAATGCCCATTAATCAAAGAAAAGATAAAAGAAACAATTGAGCGTGAGAGCCAAATGAATTGAAAGATTCATGTTTGGTTCGGGAAGAGATATGATAGTTGTGAAATGAATGGAAAGATAATCTACTTTCATTAAATGATTTATTAGATAAGCGAAAACAGAGGATCTTGAGTACTATTCGAAATTCAGAAGAATTACGTATAGGAGCCATTGAACAGCTCGAAAGAGCTCGGGTTAGATTACGAAAAGTGGAAATTGAAGCAGATGAGTATCGAACAAATGGATACTATGAGATAGAACGAGAAAAAGGAAATTTGATTAATGCTACTTGCAAGAGTTTGGAACGATTAGAAAATTACA